ACACCAAAAGATGCGGTTAATACACCCAAAACCACACCTGTAACCCAAGTCAATTCACGAGGTTTTTTAAAGCCGCCGGTGAGATACACGCGAAATACGTGCAGGATCATCATTAGGACCATCATACTTGCCGACCATCGATGAACTGATCGGATTAACCAACCAAAATTAGCTTCAGTCATTATATATTGAACAGAAGCAAAGGCCTCCGTAACGGTCGGACGATAATAAAAAGTCATAGCAAACCCGGTAGCTACTTGTACTAAAAAACAAGTAAGCGTAATTCCCCCTAGACAATAAAATATGTTGACGTGAGGAGGAACATATTTACTAGTTATATCATCGGCAATTGCCTGAATCTCAAGACGTTCTTCGAACCAATCATAGATTTTATTGAGATAGGTAAATCAAGGGGACCCCCCCGGAGAACCGTATATGAAAATTTCATCTCGTACGGCTCAAACAGAAACACCCAAATACTAGTTCTAACGGATGTGTGTAATATAAAGTTTGAAATTTATTAATTCTATGATTTATGATTCAATTTTTTTTTGAAGATACTAAAGAATAAAAATCCGAAAGCTCTTCTTTGTGGTTATAATGCCAAAAAATCAAGTCGGCTCATTCGTCTATATATTGATCGTTATAGGCCTCTTGAATCTTCTATTTACCTATTTTCTTTGGTGTTATTTATGTGTAATGCGGCTTTACTGCTGTTTTCTTTATTATTGATAGGAATTCTCTTGTTAAGACCCTATGAATTGATTAAAACCTCAGATTCATACTAAAACCACGATGATTCAATAAAACCCTTTCAAACTAAGTCTAAGTCCCAAAATTCCCTGAGTAAGAACCATTGGATCATCACTTATTCAATGAATAGATATAATGACTAAAAATCCAAACCAAAGAAACCTTTGTTTTGTCCTTTGATCAAAATAAGCATAAACGAAAGTTTGAAAGAATAAAAATATTTCTATTTATAACTTCTAACTCTTTGAAAAAATTTTTTGAAGTCCGGACACGAGGTCTGACTATTAAGTATGAATCATAGTTCTAATAGTAATCTATTTCATATATTCCGTGCTCCAGATACTAGAATGAATATCCGACGAAGTAAAACCATCTCTATCAAGATGACAGACCCATTCTCTGTACTATCCATAGGATCATTTATACCAAGTCACACACTCATATTCCGGAAATACAGAAACAAAGAAATTCCACGGTCAAACTACCAAAATAGAATGGGATAAAAATCAGAAACCTAAACGCTTCACTTTGTATTGAAAAAGCCAGTTAATGGTTCTTGTGAATCTAATTCATTGAAATTCCATCCAGTAAAATGGAAGAATTATAAATCTCCAAAATAATAGATAGGAATATCGCGAATAGAGCCATTGCGAGACCCATCAAAGGAGTAGTTCCCCACCCAGGAGCTACTTTACCATATTCTGAATTCAATGGTTTCAATAAACTCCCCGCATTAGTTCGTTTTGGGCGGCCAGATCTAGAACTACCTTCAACGGTTTGTGTAGCCATAATATTTTATATTCAGTAAGATCTGTTGACTTTGTATACCATTCCGTTGTAAATAAATGATCTTATCATAGATCCATTGTGGTCTTAAAACTTTATAATGTCTTAAAACTATATAATCATGGAAACAGCAACCCTAGTTGCCATCTTTTTATCTGGTTTACTTGTAAGTTTTACTGGGTACGCCTTATATACTGCTTTTGGGCAACCCTCTCAACAACTAAGAGATCCATTCGAGGAACACGGGGACTAGTTGAAGTACGGATCCTCCCAATATTGGGAGGATCCGTACTTCAATTGAGATAATGACAAATCATTTCACCTTTTTAGTTGGAACTTTAGGCGGGTCTCGAAAAAAGATAGCGAAAAAAATTATTCCTAGAGTTGAGACTAAAAGGAATGTATAAACCAATGCTTCCATAGATTCGATCGTGATTTACAATTATAGCTTCCATACCTGTTTATTTGGGATCGTCTCCCGGATAAATAAAGAACAAGAGTCAAAGAAAAGGCAGTGATTCAAATCAAGATTTATCTGGTACCCCATCTAAAAATCACAAAAAGAAAATCAAAATGAAAAGTAACAAGTAACAAAGCATATTGTATCAGACTACTTGTCTTCTTGTAGTTGGATCTCCAAGTTTTTGGAATGCTCCAAATTCCACTTGAGCATCTAAATCTGGATCAATACCAGCAAAAACATCTCGAAACAAGGTTCTAGCACCATGCCAAATGTGTCCGAAGAAGAAGAGCAAAGCAAACGAAGCATGTCCAAAAGTAAACCAACCCCGTGGACTGCTACGAAAAACACCATCGGATTTCAAAGTAGCACGATCTAATTCAAAAATCTCACCCAATTGAGCACGTCTAGCATATTTTTTCACAGTAGCGGGATCGCTATAACTGACTCCGTTGAGTTCGCCACCATAGAACTCGACAGTTACACCTACTTGTTCGACACTATATTTAGATTCCGCCCTTCTAAAAGGAACATCGGCTCTAACAATTCCGTCTCCGTCTACCAAAACAACCGGAAATGTTTCAAAAAAAGTAGGCATACGACGTACAAAAAGTTCGCGCCCCTCTTTATCTCTAAAGATAGGATGTCCTAACCACCCAACAGCTATTCCATCCCCGTTGTCCATTGAGCCCGCTCTGAATAACCCCCCCTTTGCCGGATTATTGCCGATGTAATCATAAAAAGCTAGTTTTTCGGGAATTTTAGACCAAGCTTCAGATAAACTTTGATTTTCAGCCAACCCAGCACCAATTCTTCGATATATTTCTTGTTGGAAGTATCCTTGATCCCATTGATAACGAGTGGGACCAAATAATTCAATCGGGGTAGTTGCTGAACCATACCACATAGTTCCAGCAACTACAAAAGCGGCAAAAAAGACAGCAGCAATACTACTGGAAAGGACGGTTTCAATATTTCCCATACGTAATCCTTTGTATAGGCGTTGAGGTGGACGTACACTAAGATGGAATAGACCCGCCAATATGCCCAAGGTCCCTGCTGCAATATGATGAGAGGCTATTCCTCCCGGAACAAAAGGATCAAAACCCTCCACACCCCACGCTGGATTTACGGATTGTACCCTTCCAGTTAGTCCATAAGGATCGGACACCCATATTCCAGGACCATACAATCCTGTTACATGAAATGCACCAAAACCAAAGCAAGCCACCCCTGATAGAAATAAATGAATTCCAAAGATCTTAGGCAAATCCAAAGAGGGTTTTCCTGTACGTTCATCAGTAAATATTTCTAGATCCCAATACACCCAATGCCAGATAGCTGCCAAAAAGCACAAGCCCGAAAACACAATATGTGCCCCGGCCACACCTTCGTAACTCCAAATACCCGGATTCGTTACAGTACCCCCTGTGATACTCCAACCGCCCCATGAATTGGTTATTCCTAAACGAGTCATGAAGGGTATAACGAACATACCCTGTCTCCACATTGGATCAAGAACAGGATCAGAAGGATCAAAAACTGCTAATTCGTATAGAGCCATCGAACCGGCCCAACCAGCAACCAGAGCTGTATGCATTATATGGACAGAAATCAAACGACCGGGATCATTCAATACGACGGTATGAACACGATACCAAGGCAAACCCATGGAAATACCCCTTTATCAATGAAAAATAGACACAATGTAACTTTATTGCATTGGAAAAAACTATGCTGTGGACCCTCTTTTTAGTGGATTATCTTGGGGAAAGAATTAATATTTGTTTGATTTGTTTGATTCTTTTCAATTACTTTTAGTAATAATGAAACTATTTTGTTTGTAGGAACAAAAAGAAGCAGATCTATTCTACACCCGATAAGTACCAATACGCAATGGTAGGGGAGTTGATACCATTTTATATGAGTGAATGTATATATATATTTGTTCATCATTCAAAGGACTTATTTGTAATAATTTTCCTTTATTCATTTTGTCTTCTTTATCTTTTTTTATGAACTTAGTCAATCTATGGATAAAATATGATAAAGGCCAATATTAGTAGGACACTAAATCCATTGTTACGCTTTCACATCAAAGTGAGATATAGTACTTAATTTTTCTTTTATTTAATGCCTATTGGTGTTCCAAGAGTACCTTTTCGAAGTCCTGGAGAGGAAGATGCATTGTGGATTGACATATAGTGCGACTTGTCAGATATATTGGGTCATATGGTATTTCCCCATTCTCTTCCCCGATCGAGATATCCTCCCCTTCGCCCAAGAAAGATTGATTGAATTATCAAAAATTTGGAGCGTGAAGTTCAATTAGATCCATTTTTTCGGGAGGGTATACAGATTAATATTATCAATTAGAATAATTTATGGTTATCTTGGTTAGGCCAATAAAATGAAGTATCCAGGCTCCGTTTAGAAAAAAACCGGTAATAAATCTATTTATGATTACTATTTCTATCATATTCTATTTCTTTATATATTTATAATAGACGTGATCTCAAACTGTTAATCAATCGAGTAATATGATGAATGCATTGAATATCTGTTGTAAGACATGAAATAAATTGTAAAAAGGAAGTCATAGCAAAAGGACGTGGTATTGGGGCATTTGTCATATATGTGCAAATCCAAATCGGGCGGATCTTTACTCGGAGTAGAGCATAAACCTAAAAAAATTGAAGAAGCCCATTCAGGAACAAGAAAATTACATCGCGATTGAGATTGTATCTCGATGAAACAATACATCAATGAAAAGTTAGTTAGATAAATTTAGTAATTTTTTTTATAGATAAACAAAACAGGCCAAAACCCATCTTTTTTGAAAAATGAAAGAAAAGCCCCTTTTTATAAGTTAAAAGCCTGGTATGAAAAAAAAAAAAAAAAAAATAAAAGAAAGCGCTAGAATCTACATCTACACATTGATTCTTTTTTTTTTTTTCGTTATTTTTGTTGAACCGTATGCATCAAAAGGTGCATGTACGGTTTCTAAGGGATACAACTTTATCCCAATCAACCGACTTTATCGAGAAAGATTACTTTTTTTAGGCCAAGGGGTTGATAGCGAGATCTCGAATCAACTTATTGGTCTTATGGTATATCTCAGTATAGAGGATGATACCAAAGATCTATATTTGTTTATAAATTCTCCTGGCGGATGGGTAATACCCGGAGTAGCTATTTATGATACTATGCAATTTGTGCGACCAGATATACAGACAATATGCATGGGATTAGCCGCTTCAATGGGATCTTTTATTCTGGTCGGAGGAGAAATTACCAAACGTCTAGCATTCCCTCACGCTTGGCGCCAATGAGTTTTTTATTTGATTTGAGAGAAAAAAGAAGACTATGCCTTCGCGCTATATGAAATATGAATATTAAGTAATAATAGCATGGCACTTCGAATTCGATATGATAAATTTTTTTAACCCTTAAATTATGTATCGAAAGAGTAGTATGAGATAAAAGGTATTTCCGATTTTATCTAATCTATCGGGAGGCCTATTTCAGCGTCACAAACTTTTTTGTTTTCACGCCGGGAGGCTCTTAACAATATTTAGGTTATGAAAGAATATGAAAATAAAAAAAATCTTGTTTTTTTATTTGAAAAAAAAAAAAAAAGAAACTTTGGGATTGCTAAATAACAGACGAAATAAATATATAAAGCAACGGAGCCATCATAGTATTTTTGAACTACTCCAAAAACAAAAAGAAGGGTGGTTATTGGATCATTTACCAACCCGAGTCTGATAGACCCTATATTTAATTTATTTGATATTTAAGTAAGGTAAAAACGAATTCCATTATAGAGCCGTATGCAATGCGTAAAAGATGCCTGTACGGTTGTTCAATTCTATATTTTATTATTCTTTATCTCTTCACCTTATCATCATGCGAGATAGAATAAACATTTATTATGTTATATCATCAGGGTAATGATCCATCAACCTGCTAGTTCTTTTTATGAGGCACAGACGGGAGAATTTATCTTGGAAGCGGAAGAACTTTTGAAGCTGCGCGAAACCGTCACAAGGGTTTATGTACAAAGGACAGGCAAACCCTTATGGGTTGTATCCGAAGATATGGAAAGAGATGTTTTTATGTCAGCAACAGAAGCCCAAGCTCATGGAATTGTTGATCTTGTAGCGACTGAATAAAAAAGAAAAAATAACAAAAATTTCAGACGAATTGGTGATTTGAGATTTTATCTTCTTACCGGATTTAATATTCTATTCATTAATCTATTAATATAGAAATAAAATAATTCATAATCATCCGGTTAAGATCGATCTAAACCAGCCCATTATGTATATGATTCAATATGCCAACTATTAAACAACTTATTAGAAACACAAGACAGCCAATCAGAAATGTCACGAAATCCCCCGCTCTTGGGGGATGTCCTCAGCGACGAGGAACATGTACTAGGGTGTATGTGCGACTCGTTCAGATCATGGGCTAGGACAAAAGAAAGAAAACAATTGATCCAGTATCAACGATCAGTACCAGTGAATAGACTAGAATGGAAGAACTCCATTCAATATCTAAAAATCAAAAAGATCTATCCTTCTATTGTGGTATCAAATGTATGGTTTCCGTTGGTGCAAATCCAATTAACTCCGTTTTAAATTTAAGATGAGAAAGAATTCTCCATTGATAGCAAATGATATCCATTAAGCAGGGGAAATACTATTTTAAAAAGCAGAAAAATTATGCCTTACTCTTGCAAGAACGGACTAACAGGGTCAGCTACTCAGCTAATCTTCATAATTAAATACCGTTACTGTATAAGTAGATCTCATTGTGAAAGACCTCGTACTGGATAATTATGGGTAGAGCCAAAGAGTGTGAACTGTACAAGTTAACAATAACATTGATTAAACGAAAGAAGGGCTCCGGTGTATAGAGAGGACCTCACCGTTTAAGAAGTAACCATAGAAACGATGGAACCCACTATATCCATTTATATTTACTACTTTTATGTGTTTTTGATACCTAATATCAATACAATTTTTTTCTAGGCATTTCACCTAGAAAAAAAAAAAAAAATCGTGGTCGGGAAGGTTATAGTAGCAAAAGCCATTGGAATTTAAATTTTATACATTGGAAGAATCCGTTTTGTTATTAATAGACTAGGATACGGGAAGGGAATAACTGAAAGAAAGGAAATCGATTAGTTATTCATCAAAGTTTCATTTATTCAATGACCAGAATTAAACGAGGGTATATAGCTCGAAGACGTAGAACAAAAATTCGTTTATTTGCATCAACCTTTCGAGGGGCTCATTCAAGACTTACTCGTACTATTACTCAACAGAAAATAAGAGCTTTGGTTTCGGCTCATCGGGATAGAGGTAGACAAAAGAGAGATTTTCGTCGGTTGTGGATCACTCGGATAAATGCAGTAATTCGCGAGAATAAAGTATACTTTAGTTATAGTAAATTTATACACAATCTGTACAAGAGACAGTTACTTCTTAATCGTAAAATACTTGCACAAATAGCTATATTAAATAAGAGTTGTCTTTATATGATTTCCAATGAGATCATAAAATAAAGAGATTGGAAGGAATCCGTTGGAATAGTTTAAATGGAGTTCCCTGGAGAATGAACTCTGGGAAGGTAGAGTAGAAATTAGTATGATAAAATATGATAAAGTCATCAAAATGAAGAAAGACGTTAAATAAAAAATATTTATTCCTCTTCTCCCATTTTTTTTCTTACGACAGGACATTTCGATTTTACGATTTTTCGAACAAAAAAAAAACGTCAATCCGCATTTGAGTTTGGATTGGAATTTTATTTTGATTCAATTCAATTGAAGAGTCAACCTATTTTTTTTCTGGTTCTAAGACCAGCAGCTCTAGCGGTTGACTCGCTTCTTTCAAATTGTTTCTCATTATTAAGAAAAGGTAACGGAGATAAAATACGAGCTTGTTTTATAGCAATAGTAATTAATCGTTGTTGTTTTAAGGTCAATCTATTCACCCGTCTAGATAATATTTTTCCTTGTTCGCTAATAAATCGACTAATTAAACTCATGTTTCTATAATCAATTCGATCCCCCGATTGGATCGGAGGCAAACGCCTACGAAAAGATCGCTTAGATTTAAGAAAGATTCGCTTGGATTTATCCATGGTTTGTTTATTCCTTATCCTGAAAATCCCAATCCTATTTCTTAATTCTACATCATCTTTGATCCGATCGAAATAGGATTTGGTTTGTTTCTATTTATTTGTTTATATTTATTTCTATTTAAATAAATTCAAAAATAAATTATATATATATATTGTTATATATAATATGTAATTTTTCATCTTCCTTGGAAGACTGACACACGAGCGATCGGTTCGATCTATTTCTTTATCTCCCCATGAATCGTATGTTTGTAACAACAGGGACAGAATTTTCTCAATTCCAATCGACTAGGCGTATTGTGTCGATTCTTTTGAGTAATATATCTGGAAATGCCCATTGATTCCTTATTAACACGATTTCGAACACAACTGGTACATTCCAAAATAACCGTTACTCGGACATCTTTACCCTTAGCCATGAACCTCCTTTGGTTTTTGATTCACTCAATTCTTTAATTTTCCGACCCGAAGAAGAAAGGACACAAAAATAGAAGCAGGTAACTCGAAATCAAATTATGAAAGAAATATTTTGTTGCAATCAATATCAATATAGTAATAAATAATAAGTAATATAATTATTTCTAACTATATTTATAATTTTTAATTGCCGTACAGTATTTCATTTTCAGTTAAGTATCTTGTATGATATTGTTGCCCCAACCACCGCATTTCCATTCTATTATTAATTTAATTTGAGCCTGAGCCCGAGTTCATAGTTTCACTGAGGGTGAAACCGCTTTTTCTTTGTTTTTTTTTTTTTTTTTAGAAAGAATAAGTAAAAAAAGAAAAAAAGAAAAAACAAAGAAAAAAAGAAGGGAGGGGTAGGGATTAGTTACAGATATTTGATTGTATCTCTAATCTTCTTCCCCCTTCCCATATCAATAGCTAGAATGAAAAAAAGGGGAATATCAACGCATCCGGAAAAAAACGATTGATCTCTATCAATAAACCTGCTAAAGAACCGAACCATAGAGTACTTACTACCGGTGCCACGGAGAGATATGTTTTTAGATCTCGCATTTTAAAAACTCCTCTTTCTGTATTCGTTATTGTAATTTTATTGTAATTTGTAATACATAATGGTAATACATATATGACCGGATGTGTATATGTAGTTAATGACTTACCACTTGTACGCGGAGTTCCTAATTCAAATTGAAATGTACAAAATAGATATTTATTAAAAGAAAAAAATACGTCCATTTCCGCCTTAAATTCCAAAAAAATATTAATTTTTTGTGGTAGATTTCATATTTATTTCATACTTTATATAAGTCTTTTACCATATTATATGTTTGTTATATGATATATGAGACCAAAAGGAAGAAGGAAGAAATGATAAGATAGTTTGTGTATATCAATGTAGGAAATAAAGATGTGGAAAACAAGACAGGGATTCTCTACAATGACACTGTAGACCAATTGAAAGGGATGTAGCGCAGTTTGGTAGCGCGTTTGTTTTGGGTACAAAATGTCACGGGTTCAAATCCTGTCATCCCTACCTATTACTTATCTTCTGAGCAGTAACGAGGGATCAATTGAGATCAATTAATAAAATTGTACATACATAATTAAATAAATATTTCATTTTTATTTTTTATAGTATATATATATGCAAGATAAATTGGGGTTACAAAATATTTATTGTGATAATAAAGCGCTCTTAGTTCAGTTCGGTAGAACGTGGGTCTCCAAAACCCGATGTCGTAGGTTCAAATCCTACAGGGCGTGATTCTGTGTTCTTGTTAATCGCGGGAGGTCAAAATTACACTAAAATAATTGAGCAGCAACCTAAATTTGACCTCCCGCGGATTAAAGGAAGTAGGAGGTCAATAAAAAACGAGA